GAATCCCCCTGTTGAATGGCCTGTTCTCCCCGGTCGGAATAGGTGGGTTAATTCCTTCCCTTAGAACCGTACTTGAGAGTTTCCTAGCTCATACGGCTCGGCAGTCAACTCTTTTTTTATTCCATTTGAATCTACCATATCTAACTGAATAAGATTTCTCGTAGATCTATCCCATTTTTCGGGTTAATGAAAAGAAGTTAATAAAATGAGTTTCAAACTTAAATCTTAAGTTTGGATTAAAAATCCGGTTTATTTTAGTTTTATCTTTTCTCCCACCTTCAGAAAAATAAAACATAGACATTTTGCCTATCATTAGAATTTTCTGAAAGGTAACTATCTCAGTTTCATATCATATAGAAATTTATATAGAATTTTTGAAAAAGACTTTCGAAAGGAAAGACTTACTATCTTTGGGATCTGATCCTACACCGCTGCTCAATATCTTAGTGGATCGACTCTATTACATAAGTGGATTCCTAACATTTGTCTCACATCATGACATAAGTAAGCAGTTATTTTTGTATCGGCGCAAAACCTTACTAATTGATCTTTACGGTGCTTACTCTATCAATTAGATCCTTTACCCATAGAATAAAACAGCTAGGCATATCTATTTCTTCATATTTCAACTTCTATGAAGTTTCTTTATTTTCTACAGCTGATAAAAATCGTTGTTTTAGACAATGCATATGTAGAAAGCCCTTTTTCTAGTATTTACTAGTGAATTTGATCTTTATTTACTTTTTATTTCTATAGTGGAGATAGTCGCACGTAATGACAGATCACGGCCATATTATTAAAAGCTTGTGGTAAGAATGGGTTTCGTTCGAGCGCTCGAAAATAATATTCCAAAGCTTTCGTGTGTTCTCCGTTACTTGTGTGGATAAGTCCTATGTTATAGAGTATATAACTTCGGTCATAGGGATCAATTTCTAGTCGCATAGCTTCATAATAATTCTGTAAAGCTTCCGCATAATTCCCTTCGGATTGAGCTGACATCCGTTACGGTCGTCATTCAATTCACAGAATCTCCGTTACAGAACCGTACATGAGATTTTCATCTCATACGGCTCCTCCCTTATGTGCATAATGATAAAATAATAAAGAAGATGAAAATCTTCTCATTATGAACTAAGTAGGGCTAGTGTTTTTACAAGAAATCTCTAGCCAACCTTCCTGCAAGAGATCTTTTCTTAACATCAAGCGTATTGTTACTAGAGAGAAAAGATAACTCCAACAATTTCTTTGTTCTCAACGCTTCCCAATGTCCAGGAATTAGTCACTTCAACAGCCTTCGATGGTTATACGGGTATCCAAAATACAAACGAGATGGATGTTTGTTGTCCCAACCATTCTTTTAGTCCCAAGCTTGCTAAAGAAGGGGATAATAATAATAATAATTTATAATATAACAAAGTTTTCGTGTTGTTAATTTCTAGGTGTAGTGCTTCTTCCCCTCTGCTACCTATTGGTTAGGATTGACCCGTAATACCGAACCTATAGGTATAACCTTTCGCTCAATACTAGAATCGAGAATTGAAACATAGCATCTGAGGCTGCATTAATCGAGGATACACGACAGAAGGAATTGTTCTATTTCCAAACTTTACCTTCTACAAGCGTAGATTTTTTTCTTTTTTTCCCGATCACGAATCATGTGTATTTCTCGTAAAACCGAGAGTAAAAAAAAAGTCAAATCGCACCATCTCTGTAATAAGTAAATGCCTCTTTTTCTCCTGAAGTTGTCGGAATTATTCGTAATAAGATATTGGCTACAATCGAAAAGGTTTTATCAATAAAATTTCCATTTATCCGCGATCTAGACATAGGTAGCAATCCATTCTATCATTGTTCTCATTACTTCTCGGGGGAAAATGATCCCACAAGGAAAAGAATTTTACAGTACGAAATAACATAAAAACAGATTCATTATCATTAAAAAATATAGCCCAATATTAAAAATGAAAAACAATTAAAAATTAAAAACAATATTCAAATTGTTCTTTTTTACATTACAGGAACAGGAATTAATTGATAAGAATTAAGAAATAAATATTGGGAACCGCATTGGATTCCATCTTACTGGAATAGTCTATCAACGAAAGAAACTATTCTTATTTGATTGAAGTTACAGCTTAAAAAAACCTAAGTTGATTGAATTATGATACAAAGAAGAAAAAGGATCGAATCGAGTAATCATTGTATGATGAAAATGGGCCCATTTTTTTGTGTACTTAGCGGATATCACTAGACAATCAACTATAAAAAAATTGTTTATCTATTTGTATTTTTAATAGATAGATGGGATAAGGATTTTTGTTGATAACAGGCCTAAAAAGCAATTTGAGAATTCTTCTGGTATGGAATCGTAGTCTAAATAGAATCATGATCTAAAGATATCCATTAACCATAGTCTATAAAATATAGAGCCCTAGCTCAGTTGATTCGTTAGAATTTCTAATTTATTGATTTAATGCGGTCGGTATAGTATAAATAATAAATAGATTAAATAGATAATCAGAAAAAGAAGATAACATTGTTTTTGCAAACATGAATAGAATTTTTTTAACAGTTTTTATAAGAAAACAATTTTCTATTTTTATCGCTTTCTATTTAGAATTGATTGGTTGTACCTACCCAATAATCTAATTCTAATATGAATAATTCATTATTCACTCGATTTTCGGTTTTTAGGTCATAATCATTATGTAGGAGAGATGGCCGAGTGGTTGAAGGCGTAGCACTGGAACTGCTATGTAGGCTTTTGCTTACCGAGGGTTCGAATCCCTCTCTTTCCTTACCTTCACCTAATTTACCGATCTTACTAACCACAATAGATCAATAGATATAGATAAAATAACAATATATGACTATTCCAACAGTTAGACCTTTCTTTGATATGGATTCTCTATTCCTAATGGCTGTGGTACGGAAAATACTGTTAAAGAAACGAGTAGACAAGGAATGAAAATATCCCTCTCGGTCTATGACACCTAAATGGAAGAAAAATCCGGAGCAAACCCTTATTTTATCTTAACCTTAGGTTAATTTACTTCGCCGAAAGGGAGGAAAATTGGTTATATTAGTCTTTATTTTCTTTTTGTTAGGTTTAAGTCTGACGAGAATAATATTCTACAACCAGCAATTCATTTATTTTCAAACCGACCCATTTACTATCTATTATTTGATTGACTAATCCTTTATATTGGAATGGTTGAAGAGTCAAATGGTTTGGCAATTCCTCCTGAGGGGATGAATCGAGATAATTTTGAATTAGAGCTCTAGATTTTTGTTCATCTCTCGCCGCAATAGTATCTCGGGGTTTGCAGCGATAACTTGGTATATCTACTATACGACCGTTGACTAAAATATGTCTATGGTTAACTAATTGGCGAGCTCCCGGAATAGTCGGGGCCATACCCAACCGAAAAAGGATGTTATCCAGACGCATTTCAAGTAATTGTAGTAAAACCTGACCTGTTGACCCCTTTGCCTTTCCGGCGAGACGAACGTATTTAAGTAATTGTCGTTCTGTAAGACCATAATGAAAACGCAATTTTTGTTTTTCTTCTAGGCGAATACGATATTGGGATTTTTTCCCAGAACGCGATTGGTTTCTAAGATCACTTCCAGCTCGGGGCCTTTTATTAGTTAGCCCTGGTAAAGCCCCCAGACGACGTATTTTTTTGAAACGAGGACCTCGGTAACGCGACATAAAGACTCCTTAGTTATAATTAATTAATAATTAATTCTTATTCTTATTGATGAAATTTCATTCTACAGAATAAATCTAAACTAAAAATGAACTAAATTCTAAATAAAGCAAAATTTACTGAAGTATTATTCTATTATTAATATTAATTAAAGAATAACGAGATGAGTTGAATAAATATCCAGTTTCCGGTTTTCTATATATAGAAAAGGAAAAGGATTCTGTTCGTGAGATAGTTGGAAATTCCTATCCTATCCTATAATCAATGGCTTTTGCGAAAAGAAGAATACATTTTTTTTCACTTTGATTTCAAAGATGCATTATCAATCATGTAAAAAAGAAAATAAATAGAGAAAAGCCGACTATCGGAATCGAACCGATGACCATCGCATTACAAATGCGATGCTCTAACCTCTGAGCTAAGCAGGCTCACATAACATAAATTCAACATGCAGAGGAATTCAATAAACTCTTAGAATCTTTGCTATTAACTATTTTCATTCTTGGCTATTCATATTCGCTATTTATAACATAATTCATATTAAATATGAAATTCATTATTATTATTTTAATTATTATTATTAATTAATATTAAATTATTAATATTAAATTAATATATTAAAATAAATTAAACATAAACAATAGAATAATTCTAATTTCAAATAATAATAACTGTTAAATATTATAGAACATAAGATAAGATTAATCTAGCGATATATAATTTCAATTTTTTTATTATTTTAATTTTTTTATATTTATTTTATTATATTTTATAAAATAATATAAATAAATTATCGACCGTTCAAGTATTTTCAATTTCATGGGTAAATGGGTGGAAGAGAGACAGATCTATAGGGTATGTATCCACCTATATTGAATTGCGGATACAGAAATGATAAAATCGTTTTTGATTGGACCGAATACGAGCCTCCTATAGGAGATGAAAGAAGATACACAAGAAATCACAAAGAGGAGAAAACACTTTTTCGAGACAGGCATCTATCTAATGAATTGAATGGTTCCGGTATAAATGAAAGAAAAAAGGGACGGGATCACAATGAGATTTTCATCTCAAAAGGGGGATATGGCGAAATCGGTAGACGCTACGGACTTAATTGGATTGAGCCTTGGTATGGAAACTTACTAAGTGATAACTTTCAAATTCAGAGAAACCCTGGAATTAATAAAAATGGGCAATCCTGAGCCAAATCACGTTTTCCGAAAACAAGCAAAGGTTCAGAAAGCGAAAATAAAAAAGGATAGGTGCAGAGACTCGATGGAAGCTATT